GGATTAGTGACTAATCAGCCCATGATCACACATAACTGTGGTGTCATGCATTTGGTATCTTTTAATTTTAGGGGGTCGAGCTTGCTATGACTCAGCTATGACCTAAAGGTCCTGACTCAGTCAAGTGTAATGTAGCTGGACTTATTCTCTATGCGGGGGTTCCACACGTACAACATACAGGGTGCTATTCAGTCAATGGTCACAGGACATATACTTAAATTCCTAATGTTCCACAGGACACGGCATGCGCGCTCCCACGTATACGCGTACACACGTACACGTACACACGTACGCGTACACACGTACACGTACACACGTACACGTACACACGTACACGTACACACGTACGCGTACACACGTACACGTACACACGTACACGTACACACGTACACGTACACACGTACACGTACACGTACACGTACACACGTACGCGTACACACGTACACGTACACGTACACACGTACGCGTACACACGTACACGTACACGTACACGTACACACGTACACGTACACGTACACGTACACACGTACACACGTACACACACACACGCGCACACACGGACTCGTACACACGTACACACGCACACGTACACACGTACACACATGCATACATTTGTTTGATTCGATTCTAGTTATCTTATATCAAACCCCCCTTACCCCCCGATAACCTTACTTATGACAATACGTGTCTCACAATGTCTTGCCTAACCCAAATACGAGACTAAACACGTCTCCTGATGTAGTGACTAAGACATAACGTGTATAGAACTTGACCAAGCCCAGGTGATACAACTAATAATACTAAATCATACTTTGTTGCAGTATCTATAGATACGCCGACCTGATCTCTAATTCGCCCTATCGAGCAACACTCACGCACCAATATCTCGCATCCTTAGTTAATGTAGCTTAATATACAAAGCAAAGGCACTGAAAATGCCTAGATGAGTCGCCAGACTCCATAAACATAAAGGTTTGGTCCTGGCCTTTCTATTAGTTATTAATAAAATTACACATGCAAGCCTCCGCATCCCGGTGAAAATGCCCTCTAAATCACAGTGATCCAAAGGAGCTGGTATCAAGCACACAACTATTGTAGCTCACAACACCTTGCTCAGCCACACCCCCACGGGATACAGCAGTGATAAAAATTAAGCTATGAATGAAAGTTCGACTAAGCTATATTAAATAAGGGTTGGTAAATTTCGTGCCAGCCACCGCGGTCATACGATTAACCCAAACTAATAGACCTACGGCGTAAAGCGTGTTACAGAAAAAAATATGCTAAAGTTAAACCTTAACTAGGCTGTAAAAAGCTACAGTTAATGTAAAAATATAACACGAAAGTAACTTTAACATCTCCGACCACACGATAGCTAAGACCCAAACTGGGATTAGATACCCCACTATGCTTAGCCCTAAACCTAGATAGTTAGCTCGAACAAAACTATCCGCCAGAGAACTACTAGCAACAGCTTAAAACTCAAAGGGACTTGGCGGTGCTTTATATCCCTCTAGAGGAGCCTGTTCTATAATCGATAAACCCCGATAGACCTCACCATCTCTTGCCAATTCAGCCTATATACCGCCATCTTCAGCAAACCCTAAAAAGGAAGAAAAGTAAGCACAAGTGTCTTAACACAAAAAAGTTAGGTCAAGGTGTAGCCCATGAGATGGGAAGCAATGGGCTACATTTTCTACAACTAGAATACCCACGAAAATCCTTATGAAATTAAGTATTAAAGGAGGATTTAGTAGTAAATTTGAGAGTAGAGAGCTCAATTGAATCGGGCCATGAAGCACGCACACACCGCCCGTCACCCTCCTCAAGTGACTAGGCCCTAAAGAAATCTATTCAAACCACCACACCCACAAGAGGAGACAAGTCGTAACAAGGTAAGCATACTGGAAAGTGTGCTTGGATAACAAGATGTAGCTTAAACAAAGCATCTGGCTTACACCCAGAAGATTTCATATCAAACTGACCATCTTGAGCCAAAGCTAGCCCAACTACCCATAAACTCAACTAACATTAAAAAATAAAACAAAACATTTAGTCGTTCTAAAAAGTATAGGAGATAGAAATTTAACTTGGCGCTATAGAGAAAGTACCGTAAGGGAAAGATGAAAGAAAAAACTAAAAGCACCATACAGCAAAGATTACCCCTTGTACCTTTTGCATAATGAGTTAGCTAGAATTAACCTAGCAAAGAGAACTTTAGCTAGGTCCCCCGAAACCAGACGAGCTACCCATGAACAATCTATTACAGGATGAACTCGTCTATGTTGCAAAATAGTGAGAAGATTTGTGGGTAGAGGTGAAAAGCCTAACGAGCCTGGTGATAGCTGGTTGCCCAGAACAGAATCTCAGTTCGACTTTAAACTTGCCTCAAAAACCCTAAAATTCCAATGTAAGTTTAAAATGTAGTCTAAAAAGGTACAGCTTTTTAGAATCAGGATACAGCCTTAATTAGAGAGTAAGCACAAGTATAAACCATAGTTGGCCTAAAAGCAGCCACCAATTAAGAAAGCGTTCAAGCTCAACAATCAAAACATCTTAATGTCAAAAAACGCAACTAACTCCTAATTTAAAACTGGGCCAATCTATTTAAAAATAGAAGCAATAATGCTAATATGAGTAACAAGAAACACTTCTCCCGTGCATAAGCTTATATCAGAGCGGATAACCACTGATAGTTAACAACAAGATATCTATAAGCCAACTACAAGTAAAATATCAAACTAATTGTTAACCCAACACAGGCATGCAGTCTAGGGAAAGATTAAAAGAAGTAAAAGGAACTCGGCAAACACAAGCCCCGCCTGTTTACCAAAAACATCACCTCTAGCATTTCTAGTATTAGAGGCACTGTCTGCCTGGTGACATTAGTTAAACGGCTGCAGTATCCTGACCGTGCAAAGGTAGCATAATCACTTGTTCCCTAAATAGGGACTTGTACGAATGGCCACACGAGGGCTTTACTGTCTCTTACTTCCAATCCGTGAAATTGACCTTCCTGTGAAGAGGCGGGAATATTACAAGACGAGAAGACCCTATGGAGCTTTAATTAACTGACTCAAAGAGACCTTATCAATCAACCGACAGGCACAACAGACCTCTCTACATGAGTCAACAATTTAGGTTGGGGTGACCTCGGAGAAGAAAACAACCTCCGAGTGATTTACATCTAGACTAACCAGTCGAAAGCATCGCATCACTTATTGATCCAAAAACTTGATCAACGGAACAAGTTACCCTAGGGATAACAGCGCAATCCTATTTCAGAGTCCATATCAACAGTAGGGTTTACGACCTCGATGTTGGATCAGGACATCCCGATGGTGCAGCAGCTATCAAAGGTTCATTTGTTCAACAATTAAAGTCCTACGTGATCTGAGTTCAGATGAGAGTAATCCAGGTCGGTTTCTATCTATTAAATAATTTCTCCCAGTACAAAAGGACAAGAGAAATAAGGCCCACTTTACCAAAGTGCCTTTAACCAAATAGATGATATAATCTTAATCTAGACAGTTTATTCAACAGCATCACCCATAGAGCTCGGGTTTGTTAGGGTGGCAGAGCCCGGTAATTGCATAAAACTTAAACTTTTACTATCAGAGGTTCAATTCCTCTTCCTAACAATATGTTCATAATCTATATCCTCTCATTAATTATCCCCATTCTCCTCGCCGTAGCCTTTCTGACCCTAGTTGAACGCAAAGTACTAGGCTACATACAACTCCGCAAGGGACCAAACGTCGTAGGACCATACGGCCTACTTCAACCCATCGCAGACGCTGTGAAACTCTTTACTAAAGAACCCCTCCGGCCCCTTACATCCTCTATATTCATATTCATCATAGCACCCATCCTAGCTCTTACACTAGCCCTAACTATATGAATTCCACTGCCCATACCATATCCACTTATTAACATAAACTTAGGAGTGCTATTCATACTAGCAATATCCAGCCTAGCTGTCTACTCCATCCTATGATCGGGATGGGCCTCAAACTCAAAATACGCCCTAATCGGAGCCTTACGAGCTGTAGCTCAGACAATCTCATATGAAGTCACACTAGCTATTATTCTCTTGTCAGTCCTATTAATAAACGGATCCTTCACACTAGCTACACTAATTACCACTCAAGAATATATCTGACTTATTATCCCTGCATGACCCCTGGCTATAATATGATTCATCTCTACACTAGCAGAAACCAACCGAGCACCATTCGACCTCACAGAGGGAGAGTCAGAGCTCGTTTCTGGATTCAACGTAGAATACGCAGCAGGCCCCTTCGCCCTATTTTTTCTAGCAGAATATGCCAACATCATTATAATAAACATGCTTACAACAATACTATTTTTTGGAGCATTCCACAGCCCCTACATACCAGAACTACACACCATTAACTTCACAGTAAAAACCCTACTCCTAACAACCACCTTCCTATGAATTCGAGCATCATACCCACGATTCCGATACGACCAATTAATGCACCTCCTATGAAAAAGCTTCCTACCCCTCACCCTAGCCCTATGCATATGACATGTCTCCCTACCTATTATCACAGCAAGTATTCCACCTCAAACATAAGAAATATGTCTGACAAAAGAGTTACTTTGATAGAGTAAAACATAGAGGTTTAAACCCTCTTATTTCTAGAATTCTAGGGATCGAACCTAGTCTTAAGAATCCAAAAACCTTCGTGCTACCATCATTACACCATATTCTAAAGTAAGGTCAGCTAAATAAGCTATCGGGCCCATACCCCGAAAATGTTGGTTTATACCCTTCCCATACTAATTAAACCCCCTATCTTTATTATCATCATATTAACCGTCATTTCTGGGACTATGATCGTATTAACAACCTCCCACTGACTTATGGTCTGAATTGGCCTTGAAATAAACCTGCTAGCCATCATTCCCGTCCTCATAAAAAAACATAATCCACGAGCCACAGAAGCAGCCACAAAATATTTCCTAACACAAGCAACTGCCTCAATACTCCTAATAATAGGAATCATCATCAACTTACTACACTCAGGACAGTGGGCCATATCAAAAAATCTTAACCCCGTAGCATCCGCCATAATAACAGCTGCCTTAGCAATAAAACTAGGACTAGCCCCGTTCCACTTCTGAGTGCCCGAAGTCACACAAGGAATCTCTATATCCTCAGGCCTGATCCTGCTCACATGACAAAAAATTGCACCCCTATCAGTCCTCTACCAAATCTCACCTACCATCAACCCCGACTTACTCCTAACAATAGCCACCATATCAATTGCAATCGGAGGCTGAGGAGGACTCAACCAAACCCAATTACGAAAAATCATAGCATACTCCTCAATCGCCCACATAGGTTGAATAACAGCTATCATAGTATACAGCCCCACGATAATAATTCTAAACCTAATAATCTATATCACCATAACACTAGCCACCTTCATGCTATTTATACACAACTCCACTACAACAGTATCATCTTTATCACAAACATGAAATAAAACACCCCTGGTCACCCTACTTATTCTAACACTAATAATGTCCTTAGGCGGCCTTCCCCCACTCTCCGGCTTCATCCCAAAATGAATAATTATCCAAGAACTGACTAAGAACGAAATAATTATAATACCCACACTACTAGCTATAACAGCACTACTCAATTTATACTTCTATATACGACTAACATACACCACCACACTAACTATATTCCCCTCAAGCAACAACATAAAAATAAAATGACGATTCGAACATACAAAAAAAATAATCTTCTTGCCCCCTCTTATCGTAATTTCTACCATACTACTGCCACTCACACCAATACTATCCATTCTGGATTAGAAGTTTAGGTTAAACTAGACCAAGAGCCTTCAAAGCCCTAAGCAAGTCTCACAGACTTAACTTCTGTATATCAATAACCACTAAGGACTGCAAGAATCTATCTCACATCAATTGACTGCAAATCAAACACTTTAATTAAGCTAAGCCCTTACTAGATTGGTGGGCCCCAACCCCACGAAATTTTAGTTAACAGCTAAATACCCTAATCAACTGGCTTCAATCTACTTCTCCCGCCGTCCAGAAAAAAAAGGCGGGAGAAGCCCCGGCAGCGTCAAGCTGCTTCTTTGAATTTGCAATTCAATATGACATCCACCGCAGGGCTTGGTAAAAAGAGGGTTAAAACCTCTGTCTTTAGATTTACAGTCTAATGCTTGCTCAGCCATTTTACCTATGTTCATAAACCGCTGACTATTTTCAACTAACCATAAAGATATTGGAACTCTTTACCTTTTATTTGGCGCTTGGGCCGGTATAGTAGGGACTGCTCTTAGTCTTTTAATTCGAGCTGAGCTGGGTCAACCTGGCACGCTACTAGGGGATGACCAGATTTATAATGTAGTCGTCACTGCTCATGCCTTCGTAATAATCTTTTTTATAGTAATACCCATTATGATTGGAGGGTTTGGAAACTGACTGGTCCCATTAATAATTGGGGCCCCCGACATAGCATTCCCTCGAATAAATAACATAAGCTTCTGACTCCTTCCTCCGTCTTTCCTACTTTTGCTCGCATCGTCTATAGTAGAGGCCGGGGCAGGAACTGGGTGGACAGTGTACCCGCCCCTAGCCGGCAATCTGGCCCATGCAGGAGCATCTGTAGACTTGACTATCTTTTCACTACATCTAGCGGGTGTTTCCTCTATCCTGGGCGCTATTAATTTTATTACTACTATTATTAATATAAAACCTCCTGCCATATCTCAATACCAAACACCACTATTTGTCTGATCAGTCTTAATCACTGCTGTATTACTGCTTTTATCACTGCCAGTTCTAGCAGCAGGTATTACTATGCTACTGACAGATCGAAATTTAAATACTACATTTTTCGACCCTGCTGGGGGAGGGGACCCTATCCTATATCAACACTTATTCTGGTTTTTCGGTCATCCAGAGGTTTATATTTTAATTTTACCCGGGTTTGGAATAATTTCACATATCGTCACCTACTACTCCGGTAAAAAAGAGCCTTTTGGCTATATGGGAATGGTTTGAGCTATAATGTCAATTGGCTTTCTGGGCTTTATCGTATGAGCTCACCATATGTTTACTGTAGGAATAGACGTGGACACACGAGCATACTTTACATCAGCTACAATGATCATCGCTATCCCTACTGGAGTAAAAGTATTCAGTTGACTGGCCACCCTCCACGGAGGCAATATCAAATGGTCTCCTGCTATACTGTGAGCCCTGGGCTTTATTTTCCTGTTTACCGTGGGAGGCTTAACAGGAATCGTACTAGCAAATTCCTCACTGGATATTGTTCTTCACGACACGTATTACGTAGTAGCTCACTTCCACTACGTCTTGTCAATAGGAGCAGTATTCGCTATTATAGGAGGCTTCGTCCATTGATTCCCCCTATTCTCAGGGTATACTCTCGACAATACTTGGGCAAAAGTTCATTTCACGATTATGTTCGTAGGTGTCAACATAACGTTTTTCCCTCAGCACTTCCTGGGCCTATCCGGAATGCCCCGACGTTATTCCGACTACCCAGACGCATATACAACTTGAAACACAATCTCCTCAATAGGTTCTTTCATTTCACTAACAGCAGTTATACTAATAGTCTTCATAGTGTGGGAAGCTTTCGCATCAAAACGAGAAGTGGCCATAGTGGAGTTAACCTCAACCAATCTCGAATGACTACATGGATGTCCCCCTCCCTACCACACATTTGAAGAACCAACCTATGTGTTGTCAAAATAAGAGAGGAAGGAATCGAACCTTCTTGGACTGGTTTCAAGCCAATGTCATAACCACTATGTCTCTCTCAATCAAGAAGTATTAGTAAAATAATTACATAACTTTGTCGAAGTTAAATTATAGGTCTAAGCCCTATATGCTTCCATGGCATACCCCCTCCAACTAGGCTTTCAAGATGCTACATCTCCCATTATAGAGGAACTCTTACACTTTCACGATCACACATTAATAATTGTATTTCTAATCAGCTCCCTAGTCCTCTATATCATCTCACTAATACTAACAACCAAACTAACACACACAAGCACAATAGACGCCCAAGAAGTAGAAACCATCTGAACCATCTTACCAGCTATCATTTTAATCCTCATCGCCCTGCCCTCTTTACGAATTCTCTATATAATAGATGAGATTAACAACCCCTCTCTTACCGTAAAAACCATAGGACATCAATGATATTGAAGCTATGAGTACACTGACTATGAAGACCTAAACTTTGACTCCTATATAATCCCCACTCAAGAACTAAAACCCGGTGAACTTCGACTGCTAGAAGTTGATAATCGAGTGGTATTACCAATAGAAATGACTATCCGCATATTAATCTCATCAGAAGATGTACTGCACTCATGAGCCATCCCGTCCCTGGGCCTAAAAACCGATGCTATTCCAGGTCGGTTAAACCAAACAACCCTAATGGGCACACGACCTGGATTATATTATGGCCAATGCTCGGAAATCTGCGGCTCAAACCATAGCTTTATGCCCATTGTTCTTGAATTAGTTCCCCTGTCATATTTTGACAAATGATCTATATCTATACTATAAATTCATTAAGAAGCTAAACTAGCATTAACCTTTTAAGTTAAAGACTGGAAGCTCAGACCTTCCCTTAATGATATGCCACAGCTAGATACATCCACCTGATTTGTTACCATTGTATCTATAATTATAACACTATTTATTGTATTTCAACTAAAAATCTCAAAACACCTGTATCTATCGAACCCAGAACCTAAGCCTATGGCTATGCTGAAACAGCCTAATCCTTGAGAAAAAAAATGAACGAAAATCTATTCGCCTCTTTCACTACCCCAACAATAATAGGATTACCCATTGTTGTGTTAATTATTATATTCCCTAGTATTCTGTTTCCCTCACCTAACCGACTGGTCAACAATCGCCTAGTTTCACTACAACAGTGACTAGTACAACTAACATCAAAACAAATACTGGCCATCCACAACCACAAAGGACAAACTTGGGCCCTAATACTTATGTCTCTCATTCTATTTATCGGGTCAACAAACCTGTTAGGTCTACTACCTCACTCATTTACTCCAACTACCCAATTATCAATAAACTTAGGGATAGCTATCCCCCTGTGAGCTGGCACCGTGATCACCGGGTTTCGCCGCAAAACTAAAGCATCCCTGGCCCACTTTCTACCACAAGGAACACCAGGCCCTCTGATCCCTATGCTTGTAATTATCGAAACCATCAGTCTCTTCATTCAGCCCGTAGCCCTGGCCGTACGACTCACAGCTAACATTACTGCAGGTCACTTATTAATACACCTAATCGGAGGAGCTGCTTTAGCCTTGATAAACATTAGCACTCCCGTTGCCCTAATCACCTTTATCATCCTTATCCTGCTGACAATCCTCGAATTTGCTGTGGCTCTAATCCAAGCCTACGTCTTTACTTTACTTGTAAGCCTATACCTACACGATAATACCTAATGACCCACCAAACCCACGCATACCACATGGTTAATCCCAGTCCATGACCACTTACAGGGGCCCTTTCAGCCCTACTAATAACCTCAGGCCTAGCTATATGATTTCACCACAACTCAATACTACTACTAACTTTAGGGATAACTACTAACCTATTGACTATATATCAATGGTGACGAGACATTATCCGAGAAAGCACATTCCAAGGCCATCACACACCCATCGTCCAAAAAGGCCTCCGATATGGGATAATCCTTTTTATTGTCTCAGAAGTATTCTTCTTTGCAGGCTTCTTTTGGGCCTTCTACCACTCAAGCCTAGCCCCAACCCCCGAATTAGGGGGATGCTGGCCACCAACAGGTATTACCCCTCTAAACCCCCTGGAGGTTCCACTACTTAACACTTCTGTACTTTTAGCCTCCGGAGTGTCAATCACCTGGGCCCACCATAGTCTAATAGAAGGGAATCGAAAACACATACTCCAGGCGCTATTAATCACAATTTCTTTAGGAATTTATTTTACCCTCCTCCAAGCCTCTGAATATTATGAAACATCATTTACAATCTCAGACGGAGTTTATGGATCCACCTTCTTCATAGCCACAGGATTCCACGGACTGCATGTAATTATTGGCTCTACTTTTCTGGTTGTGTGCTTCTTACGCCAACTAAAATACCACTTCACATCAAGCCACCATTTTGGATTTGAAGCCGCTGCTTGATACTGGCATTTTGTAGACGTAGTTTGATTGTTCCTATACGTTTCTATCTATTGATGAGGATCCTGTTCCTTTAGTATTAATAAGTACAGTTGACTTCCAATCAACCAGTTTCGGTGTAATCCGAAAAGGAATAATAAACGTAATACTCGCCCTACTTACCAACACACTTTTATCCACGCTACTTGTACTCATCGCATTTTGATTACCCCAATCAAATATCTACGCAGAAAAAGTAAGCCCCTATGAATGTGGATTTGACCCCATGGGATCTGCTCGTTTGCCTTTCTCCATAAAATTTTTCTTAGTAGCTATTACATTCCTGCTATTTGACCTAGAAATTGCACTACTACTGCCCCTTCCTTGAGCCTCACAAACAAACAAACTACCAACTATACTCTCCATGGCTCTCCTACTAATCTCCCTGCTGGCCGCAAGTCTAGCCTATGAATGAACCCAAAAAGGACTAGAATGAACTGAATATGATAATTAGTTTAAACCAAAACAAATGATTTCGACTCATTAGATTGTAGCTTGCCCTATAATTATCAAATGTCCACAGTCTATATTAACATCTTTTTGGCTTTCACTATGTCACTTATAGGACTGTTAATGTATCGATCTCACCTAATGTCCTCCCTCCTATGTCTAGAAGGTATAATATTATCCTTATTCATCATAATAACCGTAGCAATCCTGAATAATCACTTCACACTAGCTAGCATAACTCCCATTATCTTACTAGTATTTGCAGCCTGCGAGGCAGCACTGGGCCTATCTCTACTAGTAATAGTATCAAACACATATGGCACCGACTACGTACAAAACCTAAATCTCCTACAATGCTAAAAATTATTATTCCCACTGCCATACTCATACCAATGACATGACTATCAAAGCCCAATATAATCTGAATCAACTCAACTATTTACAGCTTACTAATTAGCCTTATCAGCCTATCCTATTTAAACCAACTAGGCGACAATAGCCTAAACTTCTCGCTACTGTTTTTCTCAGACCCACTCTCTGCACCTCTACTAGTACTAACAACATGACTCCTGCCACTAATACTTATGGCTAGTCAGTCGCACCTATCAAAAGAGACCCTGACCCGAAAAAAACTATACATCACAATACTCACTACCTTGCAGCTCCTCTTAATTATAACATTCACCGCCACAGAATTAATTATATTTTACATCCTATTTGAAGCCACATTAATCCCTACTCTCATTATCATCACCCGATGAGGTAATCAAACGGAACGACTAAATGCTGGCTTATACTTTCTATTCTATACCTTGATGGGCTCTCTGCCCCTTCTAGTCGCATTATTATATATCCAAAACACAACAGGAACCCTAAATTTCCTAATCATTCAATACTGGGCCAAGCCAATCTCGACCACCTGATCTAATATCTTCCTCTGACTAGCATGCATAATAGCATTTATAGTAAAAATACCTCTATATGGCCTCCATCTATGACTACCAAAAGCCCATGTTGAAGCCCCCATTGCCGGCTCAATAGTACTTGCTGCCGTGTTGCTAAAATTAGGGGGATATGGAATAATGCGCATTACAATTCTACTTAACCCCACAACAAACCAAATGGCATACCCCTTCATAATGCTATCCCTGTGAGGAATAGTTATAACAAGCTCTGTCTGCTTACGCCAGACAGACCTAAAATCCTTAATCGCATACTCATCTGTAAGCCACATAGCCCTGGTAATCGTAGCAGTACTAATTCAGACACCCTGAAGTTATATAGGAGCTACAGCCCTCATAATTGCCCACGGACTAACTTCATCAATACTATTCTGCCTTGCAAACTCAAACTATGAGCGAGTCCATAGCCGGACAATAATTTTAGCACGAGGCCTACAAACCATCCTTCCCTTAATGGCTGCCTGATGGTTACTAGCCAGCCTTGCAAATTTAGCCCTGCCTCCTACCATTAACCTAATCGGAGAGCTATTTGTAGTAATAGCCTCTTTCTCATGATCTAACATAACCATTATCCTCATAGGTACAAATATTATTATCACAGCCCTATATACTCTCTACATGCTTATCACAACTCAACGAGGCAAACATACGCACCACATTAAAAACATCAACCCATCATTTACGCGGGAGAATGCTCTAATAACCCTTCACCTACTTCCACTTCTTCTCCTATCACTCAACCCTAAAACCGTACTAGGTCCTATTTACTGTAAATATAGTTTAATAGAAACATTAGATTGTGAATCTGACAATAGAAGTGCAAACCTTCTTATCTACCGAAAAAGTATGCAAGAACTGCTAATTCATGCCTCCACGTATAAAAACGTGGCTTTTTCAACTTTTATAGGATAGAAGTAACACATTGGTCTTAGGAGCCAAAAAATTGGTGCAACTCCAAATAAAAGTAATAAACCTATTTACCTCTCTCACACTCACCGCAATGTTTATTCTACTCTTACCTATTATTATATCTAACACTCAATTATATAAAAACAGTCTATATCCCCACTATGTAAAAACTACAATCTCATATGCCTTTACCATCAGTATAGTTCCAACTATAATATTTATTTCCTCTGGACAAGAAACAATTATCTCAAACTGACACTGACTATCAATCCAAACCCTCAAGTTGTCACTAAGCTTTAAACTAGATTATTTCTCAATCATCTTTATCCCTGTGGCGCTTTTTGTCACATGATCTATCATGGAGTTCTCAATATGATACATGCACATAGACCCCTATATCAATCGATTCTTTAAATATCTCCTCATATTTCTAATCACCATGATAATTCTAGTAACAGCCAACAACCTATTTCAACTGTTCATTGGTTGAGAGGGAGTCGGGATCATATCCTTCCTACTTATCGGGTGGTGATATGGCCGAGCAGACGCAAATACTGCCGCCCTACAAGCGATTCTCTATAACCGCATTGGAGACGTAGGTTTTATTACGGCCATAGCATGATTTCTCGCCAACCTAAATGCATGAGATTTCCAACAAATCTTTATCGTCCAACATGAAAACCTAAACATCCCACTGCTAGGACTTCTCCTTGCAGCCACAGGCAAATCCGCCCAATTTGGCCTACACCCATGACTACCATCAGCCATAGAAGGTCCGACCCCTGTCTCCGCCCTACTCCACTCAAGCACAATAGTTGTAGCTGGAGTTTTCTTATTAATCCGCTTTCACCCACTCACAGAACAAAATAAGACCATACAAACCCTCACTCTATGCCTGGGAGCTATCACAACCCTATTCACAGCCATCTGTGCCCTCACACAAAATGATATCAAAAAAATCGTTGCCTTCTCAACCTCAAGTCAACTGGGCCTAATAATCGTTACTATCGGAATCAATCAACCTTACCTTGCGTTTCTACATATCTGTACCCACGCATTCTTCAAAGCCATACTATTTATATGCTCGGGATCAATCATCCATAGTTTAAATGACGAACAAGACATTCGAAAAATAGGCGGACTGTACAAACCGATACCCTTCACCACCACCTCCCTCATTATTGGAAGCCTCGCACTAACAGGTATACCCTTCCTAACAGGCTTTTACTCCAAAGACCTAATCATCGAGACAGCCAACACGTCGTATACCAACGCCTGAGCCCTATTAATTACTCTCATTGCCACATCCCTTACAGCCGCCTACAGCACCCGAATTATGTTCTTCACACTCCTAGGACAGCCCCGATTCAACCCCTTGAGCCCAATCAATGAGAATAACCCCTACCTTATCAACTCCATTAAACGTCTCTTGATTGGAAGCATCTTTGCAGGATACCTGATTTCCTATAATATTCCCCCAACAACCATCCCGCAAATAACTATACCCTACTACCTAAAACTAACGGCCCTCGCCGTAACCATTACAGGCTTCATCCTAGCATTAGAACTCAACCTCGCGACTAAAAACTTAAAATTTAAATACCCCTCAAACCTCTTTAAGTTTTCTAGCCTCCTGGGGTACTTTCCAATCGTAATGCACCGGCTCCCATCAACAATAAGCTTAACTATAAGCCAAAAATCCGCATCGATACTACTAGATATAATCTGACTAGAAAATGTATTACCAAAATCCATCTCCTACTTCCAAATAAAAATATCAACTATTGTATCTAATCAGAAAGGATTAGTTAAGCTCTACTTCTTATCTTTCATAATCACCTTGACCCTCAGCTTACTCTTACTTAATTTCCACGCGTAACCTCCATGATCACTAACACGCCTACAAATAAAGATCAGCCAGCAACAACTACTAGCCAAGTTCCATAACTATATAGTGCTGCAATCCCCATGGCTTCTTCACTAAAAAACCCTGAATCACCCGTATCATAAACCACCCAATCACCCGCACCATTAAACTTAAACACAACCTCAACCTCATCTTCTTTTAAAATATAACAGGCAGTTAACAATTCTGCCAGTACCCCTGTAATAAACATCCCTAGTACAGCCTTATTAGATGTCCACGCCTCAGGATAAGGCTCAGTGGCCATAGCTGTAGTATACCCAAATACCACAAGCATGCCCCCTAAATAAATTAAAAAAACTATTAAACCTAAGAACGACCCCCCAAAATTTAACACAATGGCGCAACCAACACCACCAGCCACAATTAAACCAAACCCGCCATAGATGGGAGAAGGCTTTGAAGAAAAACTTACAAAGCTCACCACGAAAATTGTACTTAAAATAAATACAATGTATGTTATCATTATTCCCACATGGAATCTAACCATGACTAATGATATGAAAAACCATCGTTGTATTTCAACTATAAGAACCTAATGACCAACATTCGAAAATCACACCCCCTCATTAAAATTATCAATCACTCATTCATTGATTTACCTGCACCATCTAACATCTCCGCGTGATGAAACTTTGGCTCCTTGCTAGGAGTATGTTTAATCTTACAAATTCTCACCGGCCTCTTCCTGGCCATACACTACACATCAGATACAATAACTGCTTTCTCATCTGTCACCCATATTTGCCGCGACGTAAACTATGGTTGAATCATCCGATACCTACATGCCAACGGAGCCTCCATATTTTTTATCTGCCTATACATGCACGTAGGACGAGGAATATATTACGGCTCCTACACCTTCTCAGAAACATGAAACATTGGAATCGTATTACTATTTACAGTCATAGCCACAGCCTTCATGGGATACGTCCTACCATGAGGCCAAATATCCTTCTGAGGGGCAACTGTAATTACCAACCTCCTATCAGCAATCCCATACATTGGGGCCGACCTAGTAGAATGAATCTGAGGGGGCTTCTCAGTAGACAAAGCCACCCTGACACGATTTTTCGCCTTCCACTTCATCCTCCCATTTATCATCTCAGCCTTAGCAGCAGTTCACCTTCTATTTCTCCATGAAACAGGATCCAATAACCCCTCAGGAATGGTATCCGATTCAGACAAAATCCCGTTCCACCCGTACTATACAATCAAAGATATCCTAGGCCTCCTAGTTCTAATTCTAGCGCTCACACTACTTGTTCTATTCTCCCCAGACCTACTAGGAGACCCTGACAATTACACTCCCGCCAACCCTCTAAATACCCCTCCCCATATCAAGCCTGAATGATACTTCCTATTTGCATACGCAATTCTCCGATCTATCCCCAACAAACTAGGAGGAGTTCTAGCCTTAGTGCTCTCTATCTTAGTCCTAGCAATCATCCCTGCCCTTCACACTTCTAAGCAGCGAGGAATAATATTCCGACCAATAAGCCAATGCTTATTCTGATTCCTAGTAGCAGACCTTCTGACCCTAACATGAATTGGTGGCCAACCTGTAGAACACCCTTTTACCACTATCGGCCAACTAGCCTCCATTCTATACTTCTTCACTCTCCTAGTTTTAATGCCCATCTCAGGTATAATTGAAAACCGCCTCCTTAAATGAAGAGTCTTTGTAGTATATAAAATACCCTGGTCTTGTAAACCAAAAAAGGAGAATACATCCTCCCTAAGACTTCAAGGAAGAAGCAACAGCCCCACCATCAGCACCCAAAGCTGAAATTCTTTCTTAAACTACTCCTTGCCAATACTAAAAATAACCCCACAAATTCCATGATTCATATATTGCATATACCCATGCTGTGCTTGCCCAGTATGTCCTTATCCTCTACAAAAACAAGCAAGAAACTCCTAATCACATAACACAATGCCGCCCCGTATAGGTATGTACAGCGATCCATACATATTACGTAAGACATACTATGTATATCGTGCATTAATTGCTTGTCCCCATGAATATTAAGCATGTACAGTAATCTATATATATTACATAAGACATAATAGTGCTTGGTCGTGCATACCTCTAATCCAGAACAGTCTCTTATGGACCTCAACTGTCCGAAAGAGCTTGATCACCTGGCCTCGAGAAACCAACAATCCTTGCTTGAACGTGTATCTCTTCTCGCTCCGGGCCCATTTTAATGTGGGGGTTTCTATAGCGGAACTATATCTGGCATCTGGTTCTTACTTCAGGGTCATAAAATCCTTGAATCCAATCCTTCAACTTTCTCAAATAGGACATCTCGAT